TTTTCTTATCCCATCCCCATCGGAAAGATATTATCTCATAATTATCTATGACTGTTTATGTCTCTAGCATGGCCCCTTGATTAAATGTGGAGGGAAGTGAGATAAATGGCCGATACTACTGGAAGAATTCCTCTTTGGATAATAGGTACTGTAACTGGTATTACTGTGATTGGTTTACTAGGCATTTTCTTTTATGGTTCATATTCGGGATTGGGATCATCCCTGTAATAATAATAAGCGGATGAACTGAATTGTAGACATGACAGCGTACGAACTCAACAGGACCCCTCAAATCAGACAGAAAAAAAAAAAGAAAAACGGAGGGGCGCCCCGTTGAGTTCTTAATAACGAATAAAGTCTTATTCGTATAAATGGACGTATAAATGAAAAATGGATTCACTTTTTTCTGCGATTTCAAATATTTCAAAAACTCCATTATAGTTATACTGGGTGGCGGTTTTGAAAACCTAACTTCATTAATTGAATCAGAACATTTGTTCCTTGATAGAATACTATCAAAGTTATCAGAAAGAAAGAATTCATTACTCGATGGCCTTTTCCTCGATGACATAATCATGATAGATATTTTATCTATTTCTGTGGATCCGATATCATGCCAATTTTCTATACTAATATAACCTTATTTTATTTATTTTTTTATTCTATTTATTTGAGCAAAGTTGAAATTTTTTTAGAAGTTCATTGAAAACGTTCTATTTGATCAAAAAGATTCCCTTTCTTCTTTATTTGTCAACTACTATTTATTTATACGTATAAAAAAGAAAAGAGGGAATTTATTTATACGTATAAAAAAGAAAAGAGGGAGGTTATGCTAAACCCAGAAACATAAAAACTAAGAATAGGAATCTTAGACGAACGGTATCAAGAATCATTATTATTTATTATTTCGACACAAGAAAAGGAATTTTTCACATCTTTTCTTGTGTCGAAGATTCAGAAGACGAATAGAATAATACCCTCTAGAATCCCCTGTTCTCCTCATTTCTATTTTTCTTTTCCGTTTACTTATCTTATGCTTAGTATCTAGTCAAATTGTATGCTATTAGACTAAAAAAAGCTATTGATACATTCTATGACAGTTAAATCTGACAATAGTGACAAAATCACACCCTTCTCTAAGTTAGATTAAAAAAAAAAGAAGGGATAAATTCAACTCGTATTTTTACCAATATATACTATGACTCAAAATGCGACTCAAAATGCGGTACAAGTAATTTCAAAAAGAAAAATCTGGTATAAAAAAAATATAAAGAAATGGGCTTTTCACAATTTTCTTTTGATCATACGTTGATCATACAGAATTGCCAACAATTTTTTTTTTTTTTTTTTTAAACTTGAAATCCACAGATCTAGAAATTCATTTCGGACAATTGAACCTTCTCAAACTGTTTCTTTTTAAGAACTAAAAAGATTTGTGCCAAAATAACAGATGCCAAAAAGAGCAAAAGACCTTGGACACGTAATGGGTCTTGAAGTACTATTTCCGCATCCCCCTGACCAAATCCACCCACATTAGGATTACTCGTTAATGGTTGATCAAGTTTGATGGATTCGCCTTCTGAAACAAGAAGTTCTGGTCCTGGAGGTATACTATCAATTACTTGACGGCCATCTGACGCAGTTGTTATGGTTAGTTCGTATCCCCCTTTTTCTTTTCGTATGATTTTGCTCACTATACCTGCTGCTGTAGCATTATAAACTGTATTGTTACTCTTGCTCCCGTCAGGATAAATCTGACCCCTTCCCCTGTTTCCGCCAACGTATATGGGATATTTTAAGAAGTGAGCATCTTTCGTATTCGCGGGATCCGGAGAAAGAATAGGAAAGGTGATTTCACTATATTTCTGACCAGGAACAGGACCTATCACAAGAATATTTTTTTTAGTGGGGCGATAGCTCTGAAAAGAAAGATTCCCTATCTTTTCTTTCATCTCTGGTGAAATACGATCGGGGGGGGCTAATTCAAACCCCTCGGGTAAAATAAGAACAGCCCCTACATTCAAAGCCCCCTTTTTACCATTAGCAAGAACTTGTTTCAATTGCATATCATAAGGAATTCGAACAACTGCTTCAAATACAGTATCAGGAAATACCGCCTGTGGAACCTCAATATCCACTGGCTTATTAGCCAAATGACAGTTGGCACATACAATACGACCAGTTGCTTCGCGTGGATTTTCATAACCCTGCTGTGCAAAAATGGGATACGCATTTGAAATAGATGCCCGAGTTATTATATATATCATGAGCGATATGGAAATGGAGCGAGTAATCTGTTCCTTTATCCAAGACAAGTTCTTTCTAGTTTGCATGGTCCAATCATTGATCCCGAAAATTTCTACAATAAAATTAGATAGGTCGCTAGTATAGTTCCCTATCCACAATGATGCTATTTATTGAAAAATTTTTACTAAAATAGGAAAAGAATCTGAATCGCTTGAATGTATAGAAAAAAAGAAGTGTATAAAAAAAGTAAGATTTTGAATATTTTGCTTCTGTACAAAATAACAAGCATTCTAATGGGATCCGGTGGATCATTTTTCAGTCATTCATTGAATGATAAATAACTACAAGTGACGGAGATATACGATTTAAATAACGGAAGATCCAATATTTAAAAATTGTATCGAGAATGACTGGAAAAGTGGAAACAAGTCCAGATATAATTTGATCATTATGAGAAAATCCAAAATATTTGTAGACAGAGCCAATCATTAGTTCCCAACCGTGGGGTGAATGGAATCCTATACATAAATCGGTTAATAAAAGAATAGAAAAAGCTTTTATTGTGTCACTTAAGTTAGATAGGAATTCTTGAACCCAAGAATTAAGAATAATCAGCTTTTCATTAACTAGAATAGAATAACCACTTAGAATAATGAAATAGATTATATTTGTCGAGAAGTGCAAAATCGTATGGATACGATCCTCATTGTACATCTTGATCAATTGGATCGTTTCTTTGTGGATTCCGATATGAAACTTTTGTAGATCCGTTTCGGGGTATTCCTTTATCATTTCATCCAAGCGGAAGAGTTCCTCTAATTCTATGAATTTTTGGACAATACTTTTTTCTTGAATATCATTTAAAAGAGTTTCGGATTGACTAGTATTCCACCAATTACTAACCCAGGATTCCAGACTTTTATTAAATGAAAAAGAAATCCACCAGGGCAAAAATACTATAGATGTAAGATATAGAAGGGGAATGAATGTTTTTTTTTTTTTTCCATTTTTTCGTCTGTGAATTTTTAATGAACTCACCTTATTTGTCGACTCTATACGATCTAATATTTCTATCAAGCATAAGTTCTAGTACAAGGTTTCGAATTTCTGAATCTATTCCCTCTTTGTTATTTGTGAGTCATCGGTTAGCCCTTGAATTTAGAAAGAATACAGAACTAGCCTAAGAAAGAGTACACGAATGAATAAAAAAATATTGTTTCCGGATGTCTCAATTGCTCAAATTTGAAGAAATTCCCTCTTTCCAACGAATGAACGAAAGAGCCACTTCAAATTAGGATTTCGAAATGAAAGAATTCCGTTCTGTCAAAATATTGGATCTTTTGAAAAAAAAAAATTGGCCGACTGCCCAAGTTCACAGGAATAGTGGAGAGAAATTTCTGAAGAATATTGTATTGTAATGCGATGATCAAAAATAGGTGGAAAAAGCAAAATGAGACAAAAAAGTTATCATATCATTCTAAATATCATTCTAAGCGGTCCAATCCTTTGCTCATTAAGGAGAAAAAAGGATAAACAGAAACGTGGATTGACAAAAGAGAGATAATTTACAAGATATGATCTATCCGTATCGGACATATCCATTTCAAATATTGAAAATAAAAAGAGAATTTCTTTATTCTATAGCTTATTCCAAAATTCGTTGTTTTGATCTATAGGATGAGGCTCATTTTTTTATTTCGATTTCGATTTGTTTTGTTACTGAATTAAGTGAATTTACATGCGCACAAAAAAATTTGCGGAAAAAAAAAGTTTCATTTTCTAATTGGTCGTATATAATTTTATAATTGTTCGTATAGATATAATACGCCTTCTTTGGTTCATTAGTACTGTGAAGCAATTTCAGCTAGGTTAGTTATGCTATAGAAAAAAAGAGAACTCTTGGATTTTTTATCTCCTGCTAAGAAAATGTTCATTCTTCAATTCATTTCAAAATACTTCAATTGGGATACGCAAGAAATAGGCCAATTCCGCAGCTTTTTGTTCAATTTCTCGTGGAGTCAAATTCTCATCAGTACGAGTCAAGGGAATGGATCCCTGCCCTCTGATTTCCATATAAAGGACACGCCCAGCATAAATACCTTCTTTAACTTCTATTCTGATAGACTGAATATCTTTCATAAGAAATCGGAGTAAGATGCGCCGATTTTTTCCAGGAAATCCCCAACGAAAAATACACACTATTCCTTCTTTTCTATCGAATCGGTCATAACCACTCCCTACATTCCACGAAATTGTGCACCACAAATAAGAGCTAATAAATAGACCGGCGATCCCATAGAAAGACATCACGACCCCTTGTGGAAAAAAAATGATTTGCTGAGACGGAAATAAAGATATCAAATTTCTGCCAAGATAACTCGAAATTCCAACCAATAAAAACCCCAATGAACCTAAAAAAAGTATAAAGGCCCAGCAGAAATTACTTGTTTTTCGAGACCCCGCTATAAACTCTATCCATATATGTTCTGATCGACAACTCATACTAAATCCGGTTGCATTTTATTGTTTATTGTAAGTGGGAGACTAGCCTAAATAAATAGAAATTGGATAAATTTGACCTTCTTTTTTTTTATGAAGTAACTTTCATCAACTCGCAGTATTCTGATGTGAATCTTTAGGGGGAATTCATCCAATTCGTTAGATCTAAAAAAAGAAGAGCCCCTTTCATATGATCTCCTATCTACACATACTTTATCGACACACATATAGATAGATTGGCTTAGCAGTTATTTCAGGCATCTGCCCCAATCTCGATTTTTTTTTCAAATAGCTCATTTACTCATATATCATATTTACGCTTGCCTAAGTTTCGTTTCGATTTGAAAGAAACCGCATCTTATATCCGATTAGAATAAATCGATATTTGTGTTATGCCCCAAGCCTAAGTCTTGAAAGAGATATATATGAAATATTAAATTTGTCCCATCGAATCTAAAAAATCTTGTTTTTTTGAACATGAAGAGATAGAGAAGCCATTGCAATTGCCGGAAATACTAAGCCCACTAAAGGCACAAAAATAGAGGGTAAGTCATTGAGAATTGTCATAGAATGGGCACCTCGATTGAATAGTTGTACATTTATTTTGATTTTTATTGTTCTATTAATCTTTTTTTTTGTTATATTATATTGTTCAAAATATATCTAATATATCTTCAAATCATTCTAATTCGTATATAATTATACTAAGTATATCTAAGTGAGTATATATAATAAAATACCAGGAATATAGAACTGAGTAAATGAACTTATTCGTCTTTTATTTTTATTATCGTTTTCCTGGCTTATAACTTTCATTTTATTAAATTTAATTTATAAATTGACTTTTAATTTTATATTTGAATTTTATAACTTTAATGAATTTTAGAACTTTAATAAAGAGTTTCTTCCGCTTATAAATTTACGAAAAACTCGTTACAATCGGATCCAGCAATAGGAATTTTTAGTAAATAAAAGGGGGGGATTCGGGGGGTATGCAAAACTCCATATTTTCCATACAATCCATAGGTAAGAAAAGAAGATGAAATTTGTTTTATTTATTCTTTACTATTATTTCTATTTATCTTGCCCCATTTCATTTTGGGGAAGAAAGAATTTATCTTGTTGATAGATATTTCCTAATTAGTAATCAAGAATATCGGTAAAAAAAAAAGATTTGCACGATTCTTTCTACAATTTACTCTTATATCACCCCCAAAACCCATTCGTTGCATTTTTGCTTTGATTCCGAGAAACAATAAATAAATACTTGTTTGTCAGAAATAAAAGAATTTCACTAATTTAATTAACTATTAAGTTGAATTTCATTTTTAATTAACTATTAATTTAATTAACTATTTAATTAACTTAACTATTTAATTAACTATTAACTTAAGGCTCTACTTTCTTTATGATTCAAAGGAAAGAAAGCATGGAGATGAAATAACTCATTCAGAACGCCTTTTAAAAGATTACGTGGTACAATTGGATCAAATAAGCCCTTATGGAATAAAAATTCGGCCGCTTGTGAACCTTCAGGTACTATCTTATTCAATGTTTGTTCAATTACTCTTTTACCTGCAAATGCAATGTAGGCGTTGGGTTCAGCAATAATGATATCCCCCAACATACCAAAACTAGCTGTCACCCCACCCGTCGTAGGAGATGTAAGGATTGATACATAAAATAACTTTTTATTCGATTGATAATGATATAAAGCGGAAGATATTTTAGCCATTTGCATCAAGCTCAAACTCCCTTCTTGCATGCGTGCTCCTCCGGAAGCACACACTAGAATAAGAGGTAAAAATTGATTGGTAGCATACTCGATCAAACGAGTGATTTTCTCGCCTACTACGGATCCCATACTACCCCCCATAAACTGAAAATCCATAACCCCAATTGCGACGGGAATGCCGTTTAGTTGACCTGTGCCTGTTTGAACAGCCTCAGTTAATCCTGTCTTTCTTTGATAAGAATCAATACGATCTTTATAAGGTTCCTCCTCCGAATGAAATTCAATGGGATCCAAGGATACCATGTTTTCATCCATAGGATCCCAAGTTCCTGGATCAATCAAAAGTTCAATTCTATCGGAACTACTCATTTTCAAATGATATCCACATTGTTCACAAATATTCATTCGTGACGTCAAAAATTTCTTATAATTTAATCCATAACAAATTTCGCATTGAACCCATAAATGCCTGTATTTTTGAGTTACATCAAGATCATTAGAGCTTTCTCTTTTAAGAAAATCGCTATCATTCGTACTAGTTCTTAGACTGGAACTCTCGTTTTCATTACTCCTTCCGCCTTCACCACAAATAGAACTATAAATGTAACTTTCACTGTAATTGTCACTACCACTTAAAATAGAACTCTCAATACAGATTTGCGAGCGAAGATAACTGTCAATACAACTATTGATGTAATTATTCCAACTATATTTAGATTTAGTATCATACATATAATGATCATAGTAGGAGTCCTGACTCCCAGACCCATTATTCAGATAACTAGAATTCCAATAACTATAAAAATCAATTTCTAATTCACTCAGAAAAGAATGATGATTGTCAATCTCAAAAACTTGATTTTCAATATCAAAATATATGGAATAACTGTTTCTATTACTATCCCTAACTAAAAAAGTGTCATCAGCATTGAAATTCCCAATGTCTCGTACGCCGACTAAATGATCAACATTATGGTAACTCGAACTGTCACTATTGCTCAAACTATGGGGGTTTTTAT